ACGATATTGATATTATGGAATTCCATTGTCAAAAAGAAAAGGAACGGACGAGCAATTCAACGATTGATAAAAATTCGAATTAATTGCATGCAATTGGATATCAAATATTGATATGTAAGGATTCAGACTAATGAACTAAAACTAATGAATTCGTCCGTTTGTATTCATGCTTGTATTAATGCGGGATGGGATAATGATAAAGAAAAGGAAACCAATAATTTACAAATGAGATTCATAAAAAAATGGGTTAGGGTTGGGTATATATAATTTAATGGCTATAAGCCAACTCTTCTGTACGTTTCAAAGAACGATTGTAGAATCGGGTTGAATATTGAATATAAGATGTGAATTCTTTTTTGTTTACGTTAGGGAAGAAAGCCATGTATATGTGATATTAGATATTTACTAGTTATAAACGATCCATATATCTTATTGACTTTACTTTACTACCTCGCCGTGAATTTAGATAGGAATTACAATAGAAGTCCTTCTGTTTCGCCTGGGCCGAATGAATAAACAGATGAAATCCAGCATAAGCATATAGAAGAAAAAGAGTGCAGAATTGAAAGAATGGTTCGGAACAAATAACTGAAATGGAAGAATTATGTCCTTATGGATTTATTATGTGGATTGATTAGGGATTGATAAAAACTCCATGGATAGGCACGAAAAAGGCGAGATCGAAGCAGTTATGCTCATTCAATAATCTAATTACTTTTATTTTTAGTTCATAGTTATTTCGACTGGATGGATCCTAGTTTGCTTGTATCATTAACCATTTCTTTATTTTTATGCGAGGAGCTTACCATGAATCCACTGATTTCTGCTGCTTCCGTTATTGCTGCTGGATTGGCTGTAGGGCTGGCTTCTATTGGACCTGGAGTTGGTCAGGGTACTGCTGCGGGCCAAGCCGTAGAAGGTATCGCGAGACAACCAGAGGCAGAGGGTAAAATACGAGGTACTTTATTGCTTAGTCTGGCTTTTATGGAAGCTTTAACAATTTATGGACTGGTCGTGGCATTAGCACTTTTATTTGCAAATCCCTTTGTTTAATCCTAGAAATGTGAAAGTTTTTGCTTTGTCTTTCTTATTTTATTACTTTGGATTTGCCGCTTGATTTTTCGAATTATATCAAGATTTCACTCTTACAATAACTTCTATTTAGAACTTATATTTATTCGTTTTCGTTGAGATAATACCCCGTTGGGTTGGGGGTGGGAAGGACTAATTTGAAGATCAGGAATTAGCGGATCCATTCGCTTTCTTCCTTCCCGTTCTCAGTCCAATGAACCCCTTTTTTTAGGCAGCGTTGCAACAAACGAGGTATTTCGCAATTGATATAAGACCTGGTACCTATAAAATAATAAAATAGAAAAAATACTTATATATATAATATATTTTTATTTTATTTAAATATATTGATATATTGAGAATTGATATATTGAGAAATAAGGAAAGGAAATTTATAAAAATAAAAAAAATCAATCAAATCAAAAAGGGCGAAGTAATACAATAATACCAAAGGAATTCTGTTCAATTTAGTCAGTCCTATCTATAAGTCTATAAGAGGAGATCATATGAAACATGTAACCGATTCTTTCGTTTCCTTGGGTCACTGGCCATCCGCCGGGAGTTTCGGATTTAATACCGATATTTTAGCAACAAATCCAATAAATCTAAGTGTAGTCCTTGGTGTATTGATTTTTTTTGGAAAGGGAGTGTGTGCGAGTTGTTTATTTCAAGAATAAGCTGGATATAACCGGCTGCACTTTACTCTTTATAACTAGGAAGGTGCACGATCTCGCGAATTACTTCTGAATCAATTCAGAAATCATATGTACGAACCGTAGCATTTCGTGATTCATTGGTAAATAAACTTTGATTCTCTATCAACCAATAATATGGGACCCTAAACATAACATGGTTAAAGCTAAATTGTTTGAAGTTCGGGCGCAACATTGGTCCTCTTTCTACCACTATGTTAGTATGGAGACGGTTTCAAAATGAATAGTTGCATTTTATCCGATATAGAACACTCATATTGATAAAATAATTTGAACCTTTTATTTTATTGTAAAATGGAAATACCATCTTTTTTTATACAATGCGGAATCGACGACCTATGTATAAAGTAAGCGGGATTTTTTGGATTTGAATAAAAAAAGAAACAACTTTGCCGATAATTACAGATTTTTTGTCTGGTCGGAAGAGTCCTCCTAATATTCTGGTCTTGGATCAACAATCAGTTCCAATATTTTGGAATACGAAGAGAGGATAAGCTCATTACATAAATAAAAAAGAGATATGGGAATACCCCATTAAGTAAGTGAGCGTGAGAGCCAAATGAATCGAAAGATTCATGTTTGGTTCGGGAAGAGATCATGGAATTTTTGAAATTAACGGTAAGATAATCTACTTTCATTAAATGATTTATTAGATAATCGAAAACAGAGAATCTTGAGTACTATTCGAAATTCAGAAGAGCTACGCGGAGGGGCTA